TCAGAAAAGAAAGATTCAAACTTTCACCCTTGGCCCCCAAAGTCAAGATTATCGTTAAACTACCTTCTGGTCTTCTGCCACACGCCAAAAGTAACTAGATCACATACTATGCTTAATCCACATTCACCTATCTCATGCAAAAGAGCATTAGATATGCTTAATCAGCATTACATACATTATCCTCATCCCTATGACACACTATTATTAGTCCCCATATTATTATATACCCCATACCCCTAACATACCTATATACTCCCCATACTATTATATACCCCATACCTATTACCCTCTATGCTTAATCAGCATTCATCGACATTCCCCATTTGATTTAACCTCATATTTAGATTTTCCTCAGGAAACATCAATTTCACGATAATTAAAACCTGACATACCCCATACTTGCTTAACATATTGATATTAATCGAGCATATAGATACACTGATAACCCCTAAAAATCTAACATCCATATACGATCATCCAATACTCATGCGGGCGGTAAGAAATAACCAATCCTTGAATATAAGATTAACGGTAAACGGTTTGTAGGACGGAACTGAAGACTCCCCTCAAATTGCTTAAAATTGGCATCTGGTTACAGATGTAGGTACATACACTACTTTGCCGCGTCAAGATTTACTACAAGGCAATTGGTATTTTTTTTTTGGGGGATCTTGAAGCTTGATTACAAGTACGCTTCGCATCCGCTCTGGCGATCAACAAGCCGAACTCTATTCCTCTGATTGCGCGCCCCTCGACCTCTCACCCTAACCTACCAAAATTTGGGTATACGACCAGTTTGTAACCAAATAATACTTTTGCCTGGGTATATCAATCGCTATTTAGGATTTCATACATCGTAGGATCACATGAGTTTAAAGAAGACATATTACTCCTCATTTCTGAAGGGAGCAGAGATTAATGAATGAGTTAGTATGCATGTCACTATTTACCCCAATCGGCACCATTTCGGACATATTTCTTGAAAAAAAGCCCTAAATAAATAACGCACCCACGGGCCGGGGCGTTACTAAAGAAAAAATAAATAAATTTCTCAAAAGACGTTTTTTGAGCTAAACCCCCCTACCCCCTTAATAACAGGAATGCTAGATCTTCTAAAAATAAGCCTGAGTTGGATAAGAAACCTCAGGTCATAAGTCGCTGGAACAAAAATAAATTTCTCAAAATTAAGGTTTCTTGAGCTAAACCCCCCTACCCCCTTAATAACAGGAATGTTAGATCTTTTAAAAATAAACCTGAGCTGGTATAAGAAACCTCAGGTCATATAGTCACTGGAACAAAAATAAATTTCTCAAAAATGAAATTTTTTGAGCTAAAACCCCCCCTACCCCCCCAAAAGCCATACATTCGTATATGTCTCGTCAAACCCCTAAACCGAGGACCGAGTACAGCTTTTTTTTATAGCGAGTGAAAACGCGCACTATACATTGTAACACGTTTTTTTTTGCAAAACATGCGTAGCTTATTGAAAGCATAGCACTGAAAATGCTAAGATGTGAAGTAAAATTCTCCGCGAGTACACAAGGTTTGGTCCTAGCCTCAGTATTATTTTCAACTAAACTTACACATGCGAGTTTCCGCATCCCAGTGAGATTGCCCCTACTCATCCTTTAAGAAATCAGGGAGCAGGTATCAGGCACGCCTTCATCAGCCCAAGACACCTTGCTTAGCCACACCCCCAAGGGACTTCAGCAGTGATTAATATTAAATAATAAACGAAAGTTTGATCTAGTTAAAGTTATCAGAGCCGGCCAACCTCGTGCCAGCCGCCGCGGTTATACGAGAGGCCCAAATTAATGAAACAACGGCGTAAAGAGTGTATAAGAAAAACCTTACCCTATTTAAAGCTAAAAAAGTGCTTAACTGTTATACGTGCCCGCACCAATGAAAAACAATTACGAAAGAAACTTTATAAAAATCAAGGCCTCTTAAAACACGATAGCTAAAAACCAAACTGGGATTAGATACCCCACTATGTTTAGCCCTAAACCTAGGTGTTTAAATACCCAAACACCCGCCAGAGAACTACAAGCGCCAGCTTGAAACCCAAAGGACTTGGCGGTGCCTTAGATCCCCCTAGAGGAGCCTGTTCTAGAACCGATAATCCCCGTTTAACCTCACCACCCCTTGCTCTTTCAGCCTATATACCGCCGTCGCCAGCTTGCCCCATGAGGGAAAAACAGCAAGCACAAAGGATTAAACTCCAAAACGTCAGGTCGAGGTGTAGCATACGGGATGGGAAGAAATGAGCTACATTTTCTATCAAGACTAACAGATAAATAATGAAATTAAACTTGAAGTTGGATTTAGTAGTAAGATATAAATAGTATATTAATCTGAAAATGGCTCTGAGGCGCGCACACACCGCCCGTCACTCTCCTCAACAAGATAATTAAATTTATAATAAAAAAACTTCCTAACAAGAGGAGGCAAGTCGTAACATGGTAAGCGTACTGGAAAGTGCGCTTGGAATCATAATGTAGCTAAAAAGTACAGCACCTCCCTTACACAGAGGAAATATCCGTGCAAATCGAATCATTTTGAACTTTATAGTTAACCCAACATTTTTCCCCAAAATTATAATTAGACCCAAATGATTACATGAAAATTAACCAAAACATTTACTATTCTTAGTATAGGTGATAGAAAAGAAAAAATTGGAGTTATAAATTTAGTACCGCAAGGGAAAACTGAAAGAGTAATGAAATAATTCATTAAAGTATTTAAAAGCAAAGATTACACCTCGTACCTTTTGCATCATGGTCTAGCTAGTCAAACCAGACAAAGCGCACTTAAGCCTGCCCCCCCGAAACTAAATGAGCTACTTCAAGACAGCAAACACGTGCCAACCCTTCTCTGTAGCAAAAGAGTGGGAAGATCTTCAAGTAGAGGTGATAGACCTACCGAGTTTAGTGATAGCTGGTTAGTTAGGAAAAGAATTTTAGTTCTACGTTAATTTCTCTTACACTCTCCTTAAACTATTATTATAAAGAACAAGAAGAAATTAATAGCTATTCAAAAGGGGTACAACTCTTTTGAAAAAGGATACAACCTTAACAAAGTCGGATAAAGATTATATTAAATAAGGAATTTATTCATGTGGGCCTAAAAGCAGCCATCTTAACAGAAAGCGTTATAGCTCTAATAAATTATAAACCTATTATACAAATAAACAATCATAATCCCCTTTTTTTACTAACTTATTTTATTTAATAAAAGAATTTATGCTAGAATGAGTAACAAGAAATAGAATTTCTCCTTTTACAAGTGTATGTCAGAAAGAACAAATCACTGACAATTAACGACCCCAGACTGAGGGAATTATTTACCCACAGAATAAACGAGAAAAACAAATAATAAAATATCGTTAATCCTACACAGGAGTAAAATAAGGAAAGATTAAAAAAGAAGGAAGGAACTCGGCAAACACAAATTCCGCCTGTTTACCAAAAACATCGCCTCCTGAAACCCAAGTATAGGAGGTCCCGCCTGCCCTGTGACATTAGTTCAACGGCCGCGGTATCCTGACCGTGCAAAGGTAGCGTAATCACTTGTCTTTTAAATGAAGACCTGTATGAAAGGCATCACGAGATTTTACCTGTCTCCCTTCTTCAATCAGTGAAATTGATCTGCCCGTGCAGAAGCGGACATATGAACATAAGACGAGAAGACCCTATGGAGCTTTAAATAATATATTAATAAAATGAATTTACAACCCTCAGGGGATAAGAAATGGACTTAGCATAATAAAATTATTTTTGGTTGGGGCAACCACGGGGTATAGCCTAACCCCCGTATCGATTGGGCAAAAATGCCTAAAAAATAGAACGACAGTTCTATTTAATAAAATATTTAACGAGTAACGATCCAGAGATATCTGATTAATGAACCAAGTTACCCTAGGGATAACAGCGCAATCCTTTCCCAGAGTCCCTATCGACGAAAGGGTTTACGACCTCGATGTTGGATCAGGACATCCTAATGGTGCAACCGCTATTAAGGGTTCGTTTGTTCAACGATTAATAGTCCTACGTGATCTGAGTTCAGACCGGAGAAATCCAGGTCAGTTTCTATCTATGTAGCCGTTTTTCCCAGTACGAAAGGACCGGAAAAACAGAGCCTCTGTTTTAAATATGCTCTATCTTAACCCTCTGTTAACCACTAAAAAGGACAATAAGAGACACCCCCTCAACCCAAAAAAAGGGGATTATTAAGGTGGCAGAGCCAGGCAATTGCAAAAGCCCTAAACCCTTTATATCAGAGGTTCAAATCCTCTCCTTAATAATGTTACAAACAATCTTACCTATTATTAACGTCTTCATAATAATTATTCCAGTCCTACTAGCCGTAGCCTTCCTTACACTCATCGAACGAAAAGTACTAGGTTATATACAACACCGCAAAGGACCTAATATTGTAGGACCTTATGGGCTTCTTCAACCCCTAGCAGACGGCTTAAAACTATTTATCAAAGAACCCATCCGCCCCTCAACCTCCTCCTCTTTTATATTCATACTAGCCCCAACCATAGCCCTCACTCTAGCACTAGTAATATGAATACCTCTCCCTATACCTTATCCTCTTCTAGATATTAACTTAACAATTTTATTTCTACTATCTATTTCAAGCCTAACAGTTTATTCTATCCTAGCCTCAGGCTGAGCCTCAAACTCTAAATATGCTCTAATAGGGGCATTACGAGCAGTTGCCCAAACCATCTCTTATGAAGTAAGTCTTGGCCTAATTTTACTATGCCTAATCCTTCTTACAGGCGGCTATTCCCTCCTATCCTTTAGTATCACACAAGAAAGTATCTGACTGCTAATCCCCGAATGACCCTTAGCTGCAATATGGTATATCTCCACCCTGGCCGAGACTAACCGCGCCCCTTTTGATCTCACCGAAGGAGAATCAGAACTAGTCTCAGGCTTCAACGTTGAATATGCTGGAGGACCTTTTGCCCTGCTCTTCCTAGCAGAATATGCCAACATTCTCATAATAAATACTTTATCTGCCATTCTATTTCTAGGCGCCCTACACAACCCCTTAATACCAGGACTTACCACCATCAACCTTATACTAAAAACAACTATCTTATCCTTAATCTTCTTATGAGTACGAGCCTCCTATCCCCGTTTTCGCTATGATCAACTAATACACCTGATCTGAAAAAACTTCCTACCTCTTTCTCTAGCCCTAGTCTTATGACATGTATCCCTACCTATCGCCATAGCAAGCCTCCCCCCCTCCATTTAATATAAGGATATGTGCCTGAATTCAAGGACTACTTTGATAGAGTGGATAATAGAGGTTAAAGTCCTCTCATATCCTTAGAAAAATAGGACTCGAACCTACACAAAAGAGATCAAAACTCGTTATGCTTCCTTTACATCATATTCTAAGTAGAGTCAGCTAATTAAGCTTTTGGGCCCATACCCCAAACACGTTGGTTAAAATCCTTCCTCTACTAATGAACCCTTTGACTTTAACCATATTTATCCTAAGCCTAGGACTTGGAACAACAATCACATTCTCAAGCTCCCATTGACTACTTGCCTGAATAGGTCTAGAAATTAATACCATTGCTATCACCCCCCTAATAATTAAACAACAACATCCACGAGCCGTAGAGGCAACAACAAAATACTTCCTCACCCAAGCAACAGCCTCCGCACTACTTTTATTTGCAAGTATTACAAATGCCTGAATGACAGGACAATGAAGTATCCTAGAAATAGAAAATAATACCGCAATCACACTAGTAACCTTAGCCCTAGCCCTAAAATTAGGTCTTGCCCCCATACACTTTTGACTCCCAGAAGTACTCCAAGGCCTTGACTTAAAAACAGGCCTTATCTTGTCTACTTGACAAAAACTAGCCCCATTCATCATTTTAATTCAAATTTCCCCAGCACTAAACCCTCATATTATAATCACACTAGCTCTTCTATCAACTCTAATCGGGGGATGAGGAGGCCTAAATCAAACTCAACTACGAAAAATCCTAGCCTACTCATCAATCGCCCACCTAGGATGAATAACAATTATTCTACACTATTCACCCAACATCGCTATCCTTAATCTACTAGTATACTTAATTATTACTTCCACAATCTTCTTATTATTTAACCTGTTTAACTCAACAACAATCAACTCCATTTCAATAATAACAACAAAAAACCCAATCATTACTCCAATCATAATAATAACACTACTATCCCTAGGAGGCCTCCCACCCCTTACGGGCTTTATACCAAAATGATTAATCCTTCAAGAATTAGTGTATCAAGAACTATTCCTCATTGCTACAATTATAGCTTTATCAACTCTTCTAAGCCTATTTTTTTACCTACGTCTAACTTACGCTACTGCCCTAACAATAACCCCTAATTCAATAAACATAATAACCTCCTGAGTAACAAAAAACAACCTAAAATTAACCCTCCCTATTACTATTCCCCTAGCCACAATAATTCTACCCCTCACCCCCTTATTCTTCTATATTCTACAATAGAAACTTAAGTTAAATAAACTAAAAGCCTTCAAAGCTTTTTATAGAAGTTCAACTCTTCTAGTTCCTGTTAAGATCTATAAGACTTTATCTCATATATTCTGAATGCAACCCAGACACTTTAATTAAGCTAAAATCTCTCTAGGTGAGTAAGCATCGATCTTACAAACTCTTAATCAACAGTTAAGTATTCAAACCACCGAACATCCACCTAGGGTCCTTCCTCTTCTCCTTTTTAGGGAGGAGAGGAGAAGAGAAAACCCTGGAAGGTCCTCCCTCCATTCCCGGAGTTGCAATCCGGTGTGAATTTCACTACAGGGCTTGGTATGAAGAGGTATTATCCTCTGTTTATGGATTTACAATCCACCGCCTAAACTCAGCCATCTTACCTGTGAACATTAATCGATGACTCTTTTCAACGAATCATAAAGATATCGGCACCCTTTACCTCCTTTTTGGTGCCTGAGCGGGTATAGTAGGCACTGCCCTTAGCCTGTTGATCCGAGCTGAATTAAACCAACCCGGCGCCCTAATGGGTGACGACCAGATCTATAATGTTATTGTCACTGCCCATGCTTTTGTAATAATTTTCTTCATAGTAATACCAATTATAATTGGGGGCTTTGGAAACTGACTCGTGCCTTTAATAATTGGAGCCCCAGATATAGCCTTTCCCCGAATAAACAACATAAGTTTTTGACTTCTTCCCCCCTCTTTCCTTCTACTCCTAGCCTCAGCAGGGGTAGAAGCAGGAGCCGGCACCGGATGAACTGTATACCCCCCTCTAGCAGGTAACCTAGCACATGCCGGAGCATCCGTAGACCTGACCATCTTCTCCCTTCACTTAGCCGGGATCTCTTCAATTCTGGCCTCCATCAACTTCATTACTACTATTATTAATATGAAACCCCCATCAATTACCCAATATCAAACACCCCTATTCGTGTGGTCTATTTTAATTACTACAGTACTCCTCTTATTAGCTTTACCTGTTTTAGCAGCCGGTATTACCATATTACTCACGGACCGTAACCTAAATACTACATTCTTCGACCCAGCAGGAGGAGGGGATCCTATCTTATACCAACACTTGTTCTGATTCTTTGGACACCCCGAAGTCTATATCCTAATTCTACCCGGATTCGGAATAATTTCTCACATCGTAACTTATTACTCAGGTAAAAAAGAACCTTTTGGTTATATAGGCATAGTATGAGCTATAATAGCTATTGGCCTATTAGGCTTTATTGTATGAGCCCACCATATATTTACCGTAGGAATAGATGTAGATACACGAGCCTATTTTACTTCCGCTACTATAATTATTGCCATCCCTACAGGTGTAAAAGTATTTAGCTGACTAGCAACCCTGCATGGAGGCACAATTAAATGAGATACTCCAATATTATGAGCCCTAGGTTTTATTTTCCTCTTTACCGTAGGAGGACTTACAGGGATTGTTCTTGCCAACTCTTCCCTAGATATTGTACTTCACGACACATATTACGTAGTTGCCCATTTTCATTATGTATTATCTATAGGAGCTGTTTTTGCTATTATGGCAGGATTAGTACACTGATTCCCTCTTTTCACAGGCTTTACCCTTCACGAAACTTGATCCAAAATCCATTTTGGCCTGATATTCCTAGGAGTAAATCTCACATTCTTTCCCCAACACTTCCTCGGACTTGCCGGTATACCTCGACGCTACTCTGATTACCCCGACGCATACACCCTTTGAAATACCGTTTCTTCCATTGGATCCCTAATTTCATTACTAGCTGTAATTCTATTCCTATTTATTTTATGAGAAGCCTTCGCCTCTAAACGTGTTCTCTCCCATGTTATAATACCCTCAACAAATGTCGAATGACTACATGGCTGCCCCCCTCCCCACCACACATTTGAAGAACCCGCCTTCGTCCAAATCCAGACAAACAAGAAAGGAAGGAATCGAACCCCCATTTTTTAGTTTCAAGCTAAAAACATAAACCACTCTGTCACTCTCTTAATATTATAAAGTACTAGTAAAACCATTACAGTATCTTGTCAAGATATAATCACGAGTGAGACCCCCGTGTACTTTAAATGGCACACCCCTCCCAATTAGGTTTTCAAGACGCAGCATCACCCGTAATAGAAGAACTCTTACATTTCCACGACCACACCCTGATAATCGTATTCTTAATCAGCACCCTAGTCCTTTACATCATCACAGTGATAGTAACAACTAAACTCACAAACAAATTTATTCTAGACTCTCAAGGAATCGAAATCATCTGAACAATCCTACCTGCTATCATTTTAATCTCAATCGCCCTCCCCTCTCTACGAATCCTCTACCTTATAGATGAAATCATTAATCCCCACCTCACAATTAAAGCAATTGGACACCAATGGTACTGAAGCTACGAATATACTGATTATGAAAATCTAGAATTTGACTCTTACATAATTCAAACACAAGACCTAAGTCCCGGCCAATTCCGGCTCCTAGAAACAGATCACCGTATGGTCATCCCTATAGAATCCCCTATCCGTATTCTGGTATCAGCTGATGACGTCCTCCACTCATGGACTGTGCCCTCCTTAGGTGTAAAAATAGACGCCGTACCAGGACGACTTAATCAAACAGCCTTCCTTGTAACTCGCCCAGGGGTTTATTATGGTCAATGTTCAGAAATCTGCGGAGCTAACCATAGTTTTATACCAATTGTAGTAGAAGCTGTCCCTCTTCAACACTTCGAAAACTGATCTCTCTTGACACTAGAAGAAAGCTCATTAAGAAGCTAAAAGATATTAGCATTAGCCTTTTAAGCTAAAGATAGGTGACTTCTAACCACCCTTAATGAATGCCACAATTAAACCCTAACCCGTGATTTCTAATCCTTTTATTTTCATGAACTATTTTCTTAACCCTTCTTCCTAACAAGATTAATAAATATACCTTCACTAACAAACCAACAATCAACAAACTCTCCTCTCCTAAAACAGACAACTGAAACTGACCATGAACCTAAGCTTTTTTGATCAATTTATAAGCCCCTCCTTAATAAACATCCCTCTCCTAGTACTAGCTCTCACCCTTCCTTGACTTCTCTTCCCTTCCCTTACAAGCCGATGACTAAACAACCGTCTTATCACCTTACAAACCTGATTTATTGGACAATTTACTAATCAGCTTCTTTCACCAATTAACCCTAAAATACATAAATGAGCAATGATCTTTTGTTCTTTAATACTCCTACTCATAACTTTAAATCTATTAGGTCTATTACCCTATACATTTACTCCCACAACACAACTATCTTTAAACTTAGGACTAGCAGTCCCTCTTTGACTAGCCACAGTTTTAGTAGGAATAATTAACCAACCTACTACATCCCTTGGACATCTATTACCAGAAGGAACCCCAACTCTACTTATTCCTATACTAATTATCATCGAAACTATTAGCCTCCTAATTCGCCCTATTGCCCTTGCAGTCCGACTAACAGCTAACCTAACAGCGGGCCATCTCTTAATACAACTCATCGCCACCGCAGCCTTCGTATTAATAAATACAATACCTGTAGTAGCTATATTAACTTCCCTCGTCCTGTTCTTACTTACACTTCTTGAAGTAGCTGTAGCACTTATTCAAGCATACGTCTTCGTTCTACTTCTAAGTCTCTACCTACAAGAAAATACCTAATGACACACCAAGCACACGCATATCATATAGTAGATCAAAGCCCTTGACCTCTAACAGGAGCAATTGCAGCCTTGTTAATAACATCAGGCCTAGCCACCTGATTTCATTACAACTCCTTTATTCTACTTTCTGTAGGACTCCTTCTACTAACTCTAACTGTAGCTCAATGATGACGAGACGTAATTCGAGAAAGCACTTTCCAAGGTCATCATACACCCCCAGTCCAAAAAGGACTACGCTGAGGAATAATCCTCTTTATTACATCTGAAGTTCTATTCTTTCTGGGATTCTTCTGAGCCTTTTACCACTCAAGTCTAGCCCCAACCCCTGAACTAGGCAACTGCTGACCCCCCACAGGCATTTCCCCCTTAGACCCATTCGAAGTACCCCTCCTTAACACCGCAATCCTCTTAGCCTCAGGAGTTACAATTACATGAGCCCACCACAGTCTAATAGAAGGCTCCCGAAAAGAGATGACACAGGCCCTCACTTTAACTGTAATTTTAGGAGTGTACTTTACGCTTCTTCAAGCAATAGAGTATTATGAAGCCCCCTTCACAATTTCTGATGGAGTCTACGGTTCAACCTTCTTTGTCGCTACAGGCTTTCACGGACTTCATGTTATTATCGGTACCACCTTCCTTATAGTCTGCCTAGTACGTCAAATCCAGTACCACTTCACCTCAATACACCATTTTGGCTTCGAAGCCGCAGCCTGGTACTGACACTTCGTAGATGTTGTATGACTTTTCCTTTATGTATCAATCTATTGATGAGGCTCCTAGATCTTTCTAGTATAAATATTACAAGTGACTTCCAATCATTTAAACTTGGTTTAAACCCAAGGAAAGATAATGAATTTAATTATTCTAATTTTTACTGTGTGCTTCATATTGTCTTTAATTCTAACAACTATTGCCTTCTGACTTCCTCAATTTAAGCCGGACGGGGAAAAGCTTTCCCCATATGAGTGCGGTTTTGATCCCCTGGGCTCTGCCCGTCTACCTTTCTCCCTCCGCTTTTTTTTAGTGGCAATTCTATTCCTTCTATTCGACTTAGAAATTGCCCTCTTACTTCCCATTCCTTGAAGTAATCAACTACCCTCCCCAGTATTAACCCTAACTGCTGCCCTGCTTATTATTATCCTTCTTACCATCGGCCTTATTTACGAATGACTCCAAGGAGGACTAGAATGAGCAGAATAGGGTATTTAATCTAAAAAAGAAAACTGATTTCGACTCAGTAGATCGYGGCTAAAACCCACGAATACCTTATGACACCTTTACACTTTACATTCTCTTCAGCCTTTACATTAAGTTTTTTTGGTCTAACAATCCACCGAACCTACCTCCTATCCGCACTTCTCTGCCTAGAGGGAATGATATTAACACTATACATTGCTCTAGCCTTATGATCTGTTCAAAACAGCTCCTCCAACTACTTAATAAGCCCTTTAATTTTACTAGCTTTTTCAGCATGCGAAGCATGCACAGGCCTAGCCCTCTTGGTTGCTACCACCCGTACACACGGAAATAATTATTTACAAAACCTAAACCTCCTACAATGCTAAAAATCCTTATCCCCTCCTTCATACTAATAATCTTCACCTGACTCACCCCAAAAAAAGGATTATGGATAATAACTACCTCTCACGCTTTCCTTATTGCTTCCATCTCATTAATCTGATTTAAATGAGATAACGAAACAAGCTGGACTTTTACTAATAATCTCTTAGGAATTGACCCTTTATCTTCCCCCCTAATAATCTTAACCTGCTGACTATTGCCTCTGATAATAATAGCCAGTCAAAATCACCTGAAAACAGAACCTACTAATCGTCAACGACTATTTATCACACTACTTATTACCTTACAACTGTCCTTAGTAATAGCCTTCAGCTCTATAGAACTAATCCTATTTTATATCATATTTGAAACTACTCTTATTCCCACACTGATCCTTATTACCCGATGAGGAAATCAAAAAGAACGCCTTAATGCAGGTATTTACTTTCTATTTTATACCTTAACAGGATCCCTCCCTCTTCTTATTGCTCTTCTTACAATACAAAATTATACCAACTCCCTATCAATAACTATATTACCCTTCTCCCAAAATCATACAAATGACTGAGCCAATATTTTATGATGAACTGCCTGTCTTATTGCCTTCTTAGTAAAAATACCACTGTATGGAGTACATCTTTGACTCCCCAAAGCCCATGTAGAAGCACCAATTGCCGGCTCCATGATTTTAGCAGCCATCCTTCTAAAATTAGGGGGATATGGAATAATACGCATTATTATTATCCTAGACCCTCTAACCAAAGACTATGCCTACCCATTTATTGTTCTATCTGTATGGGGAGTAGTAATAGCAGGTTCTATTTGTTTACGTCAAACTGACCTAAAATCCCTAATTGCTTACTCCTCTGTAAGTCATATAGGCCTGGTGACTGCAGCTATCCTTATTCAAACCCCATGAAGCTTTATAGGAGCCATAGTATTAATAATCTCACACGGACTGATTTCATCTGCCCTATTCTGTCTAGCTAATACTAATTATGAACGTGTCCACAGTCGCACCCTTCTTCTAGCCCGAGGACTCCAGACAATCCTCCCATTAATAGCAACCTGATGATTCCTAACCARTCTGGCCAACCTCGCTCTTCCTCCTTCTACCAATCTCGTAGGAGAATTAATAATCATAACCTCTTTATTCTCTTGATCTGTATGAACATTAATTCTAACTGGATTTGGAACCCTAATTACAGTTTGTTACTCTCTCTACATATTCTTAATAACACAACGAAGCTCCCCCTCTACCCACTTAACCTCTATTTCCCCAACCCATACACGAGAACATCTAATAATTAGTCTACACCTTATCCCTTCTGCCCTCCTTATTCTAAACCCTAATCTCATCCTAGGATGAACCTATAGGCATAGTTTAACTAAAACAATAAATTGTGATTTTATAAATAAGAGTTAAACTCTCTTTACCTATCGAATAAGACTGAGGAGTCACCAAGAACTGCTAATTCTTGAACCCATAGTTCAACTCTGTGGCTTAATTAACTTCTAAAAGATAATAGTTATCTATTGGTCTTAGGAACCAAAAATTCTTGGTGCAACTCCAAGTAGAAGTAATGAACTATATCTTCAACTTAAGCTACTTTATAATTTTACTTCTCCTCTTCTACCCTTTAATCCTACCTCTCTGCCAAGGAATCTTTGATAAAAACCTAGAAAGTCATACCAAATGAGCTATTAAATTAAGCTTCTTTATTAGCTTAATCCCTCTCACCCTATTTATTGATCAAGGAGTTCAAACTATTATCACAAATATTTCATGAATCAACCTCCCCCTATTTAATATTAATCTTAGTTTCAAATTCGACATGTATTCAATCATATTTACATCCGTAGCCCTTTATGTAACATGATCCATTCTAGACTTTACATCCTGATATATAGCCTCCGACCCTAATATCAACCGCTTCTTTAAGTACCTCCTTCTATTTCTAATTACAATAATTCTCCTAGTTACTGCCAACAATATATTTCAACTTTTCATTGGTTGAGAAGGGGTTGGTATTATATCTTTCCTCCTAATCGGCTGATGATACGGCCGAGCTGATGCTAATACAGCTGCCCTACAAGCAGTGATCTATAACCGCATTGGAGATATCGGCCTTATCCTTAGTATAATCTGATTAGCTACTAACCTTAACTCCTGAGAGATAAATCAATTCATAATATTATCTAAAGATATTAACTTAACAATTCCTCTCCTAGGCCTAATCCTAGCTGCAACAGGAAAATCAGCCCAATTTGGTCTCCATCCTTGACTACCCTCCGCTATAGAAGGTCCTACACCTGTCTCGGCCCTGCTTCATTCAAGCACAATAGTAGTTGCCGGTATTTTTCTTTTAGTCCGCCTAAATCCACTATTTCAAAATAATAAAGAAATACTAACTGTTTGTCTATGCTTAGGAGCATTAACAACCCTATTTACAGCAACCTGTGCACTCACTCAAAATGATATTAAAAAAATCATTGCCTTTTCTACCTCTAGTCAACTAGGATTAATAATAGTAACTATCGGTCTTAATCAACCCTACCTAGCTTTTCTCCATGTCTGTACCCACGCCTTCTTCAAAGCCATACTATTCTTATGTTCAGGCTCAATCATCCACAGCTTAAATAATGAACAAGATATCCGAAAAATAGGAGGCTTAAACAATATTCTACCTTTTACCTCCTCTTGCATAATATTAGGAAGTTTGGCCCTCACAGGCATACCATTTCTAGCCGGCTTCTTTTCTAAAGACGCAATCATCGAAGCCCTTAATACCTCTTACCTAAACGCCTGAGCCCTCATCCTAACCTTAATTGCAACCTCCTTCACCGCTATTTATAGTCTTCGACTAATCACCTTCACCATAATAGGAGCCCCCCGTTTTCTCCCTATTTCCCCTATTAATGAAAATCACAAACTACTTAAAAACCCTATCAAACGCTTAGCCTATGGAAGCATCCTCGCAGGCTTTATTATCACCTCAAATATTCCCCACAACAAAAATATAATTATAACTATACCCCTACTAATAAAACTTATAGCCTTACTAATCACAATTGTAGGACTTTTACTAGCACTAGAACTAGCCAACCTGACAACAAAACAACTCAAAGTCCTCCCAAATATAAAAGCACACAACTTCTCTAATATACTTGGCTACTTCCCCTCAATCATCCACCGCTCTTTACCAAAAATTAACCTGAAATGAGGACAAACAATTGCCACACATACAATAGACCTATACTGATACGAAAAAACAGGACCAAAAATAACAGAACTAAACCAAAAAATCATTAAAATCATCCACTCTCCACAAAAAGGGATAATCAAAACCTACTTAACTTTATCTCTCCTATCAATTATCACCCTACTTGTATTTTTTAACTTATCTTAAACCACCCGTAAAGCCCCCCGACTAAGCCCCCGAATTAACTCTAATACTACAAAAAGAGTTAAAAGAAGTACTCACCCCGCCAAAATCAATAGTACAACCCCACTAGAATATATCAAAGAAGTACCAATCAAGTCCCCCCGCCACAAGCTTAAACCACTAAACTCATCAACCCCTAATCAATTTATTACACTCCACCCCCCACAAAAATATACTGCCGCAACACTCACACCCAATATATATATGAATACATTAATTAATACAGACCAATCCAATCAGCTCTCAGGATAAGGCTCAGCTGTCAAAGCAGCCGAATAAACAAAAACAACCAACATTCCCCCCAAATAAATTAAAAATAAAATTAAAGACAAAAAAGAAACACCATGACTAGCTAATAAACCACAACCCACAGCAGCTGACATAACTAACCCAAATGCAGCAAAATAGGGAGCAGGATTTGATGCCACTGCCACTAGCCCTATAATAAAACATATAAGTATTAAAATTACAAAATAAATCATTATTCTTATCTGGATTCCAACCAGAACTAATGACCTGAAAAATCACCGTTGTTAATTCAACTATAAAAACTTATGACCGAAAACCTCCGAAAAACCCACCCTATCCTAAAAGCTGTAAACAGTATATTAATTGACCTCCCTACCCCAACCAATATTTCCACATGATGAAATTTCGGCTCTCTTCTAGGCCTTTGTCTAATTACACAAATCGTAACAGGCTTATTCCTAGCCATACATTATACCGCAGATATCTCAACAGCCTTTTCCTCCATTATCCATATCTGCCGAGACGTTAACTACGGATGACTTATACGTAATATTCATGCCAACGGAGCCTCTTTATTTTTTATTTGCCTTTACCTACACGTAGGCCGAGGTATTTATTATGGATCTTACTTATTTAAAGAACTATGAAATGTAGGAGTAATCCTACTTATTCTTGTAATAATAACAGCCTTCGTAGGATATGTACTGCCATGAGGACAAATATCCTTTTGAGGAGCCACTGTTATCACTAACCTCTTATCCGCTATCCCCTTCATCGGAAACCTATTAGTTCAATGAATCTGAGGAGGATTTTCAATTGATAACGCCACCCTAACTCGTTTTTTTGCCTTCCACTTTGTACTCCCTTTTATTATTGCAGCTGCCACCATCATCCATATTATCTTCCTACACGAAACAGGATCAAATAACCCCACAGGCCTCAATTCTGACTCAGACAAAATCTCCTTCCATCCCTACTTTATTTACAAAGATGCCCTAGGTTTCTCCTTCCTCCTTATCCTATTAATGACCCTTGCATTATTTACCCCAAACCTCCTAGGAGACCCAGAAAACTTCACCCCTGCCAACCCCTTAGTCACACCCACCCATATTAAGCCAGAATGATATTTCCTATTCGCCTACGCCATCCTCCGTTCTATCCCTAATAAGTTGGGAGGAGTCTTAGCTCTAATATTCTCACTACTAGTCCTCCTACTCCTCCCCTTTCTCCACACCTCCAAACAACGAACAAGCATATTCCGACCAATAACACAAATCCTCTTTTGATTAATAGTCTCTAATATACTTATTCTAACTTGAATTGGAGGACAACCCGTAGAAGACCCTTTCACCCTAGTCGGTCAAATCTCTTCAATTCTTTATTTTAGCCTTTTCCTTCTCATCTTCCCTTTAACCGGTTGATTAGAAAATAAACTACTCAATTGAAATTGTTATAGTAGCTTAAAATAAAGCACTGGTCTTGTAAACCAGAGACTGAAGGCTAAACCCCTTCCTAAAACA